GAATTGATTCTTCCTGGGTCGATGCCCGAGTGGTTAATGGGGACGGACTGTAAATTCGTTGGCAATATGTCTACGCTGGTTCAAATCCAGCTCGGCCCAAGAATTCGCGGATCCACCAGGAAATGATATAGACCATTTGTTCTTCATAACGCTCTTCAAAAATTCCGACTACACAAAAAAAAAAAAAAAAAGTAAAATTGCATATATCCCTCTCGCTTTATTTGATTCGTTATATTTCTTTGTTAACAAAAATGTTGATTTTTTTAACACTCTGATTTCATATCAGGATGTCTAAGGATAAAATAAAGAGTAAATAAATAAAATCATTTTTTTTTTTTATTTTTTGAAAGATTTCTTATTACTCGATTTGGAAATAACTAAAGGAGTATTAGTAATCCAGGCCGTTCTCACTAAAATAAGTACCCACCCATGATTGATGCATGGAGAGAGCAATCAATCGAGATATATAGAGATATCAATATATCATTCCAACCTCTGTTCCAACACGGCGATTTGAATCTAAATAGAAATGGTTAAAATGCAATTAATGGTTAAAATGCAATTATAGGAATATGTATACTTCTTTATTTCTCTGGGATTGTAGTTCAATTGGTCAGAGCACCGCCCTGTCAAGGCGGAAGCTGCGGGTTCGAGCCCCGTCAGTCCCGACGCGACGGAATCAAATCCAATACTTTTTTTTTCACATTTCTCATCAAACAAATGGGAGAGAGACGTATGGGGATTGTTACAATTATTGGTAGCATCATAGTTAGGATTCCAAAAGATGCCGATAATACACGTGGAATAGAATACCATTGTATTTACCGGGGGCGCATACACAAATGGAATTCATTTCTTGTACGATGCAAAATGAATTGAACATAATTCATTTGCTAGAATACGTTTACTTTTAAGATTCCAAATAGATCCTTTTCTTTTTCTGGTTACGAGTTTGTTTAACTTCAATTACTAGAATTACTAGTTTGAATTTGAAACAATCTATCTCTTCAAATTGAACACGTATCTTTTGAGATACGCGTCCCATTATTAATCCAAAGAAAGGTATATTAATTAATAAATAAAGACCACAACCCCTCTTCTATAAGAGGTGGGATGAATAATTTTTTTTTAGTTCAAAAATGGGAAGGGGTACTTTCACAAAAATAAAGAACAAACTCTAACCTAGTCCTAGTGAATTTAATGGACTATTTGATTTTTTGTGTACCTTATATTAGACTTGGATTTCTTTTTCTCATACTTATTAATATTAGATATTATTATATTCTTTTTTTTTTTTTCTTTTCCACAAAAAAGGGATCATTAAAAAAAAAGTACTGAACTTCTTTTTTAATTTTCTATTTGATTTCTATTCTTTGTTTGATTTTTTTTGTAACCAAGGGTGGTCAAATGCTACTGAAGCAAATAATTGTACAAGGAAGGCAATAGGTTATAGAAAAAACAAGAATGGAAAAGAGGCAGAAATCAAAATAATCAAAATAAAAAAAGACAAATAAGGGGATTGGATCAGGAATCCTATTTTTGATTCGGTATGGATAAAAGATGTTCCTATGTTATACTATTCAATTCTCGACGATGAATTGATTTGATAGCTCAGATATTGTTATTCATGATATTGATCCGATGATATTGAATCGGGGTGTAATCCATCCCGTTGAATTCACAGGCGAAAGATTTATCATCTCTATGGGATTAAATCCCGAGTTATTGACAAAAAAAAAAAGAGATTAGAGATTATGGAAGTAAATATTCTAGCATTTATTGCTACTGCACTTTTTATTCTAGTTCCTACTGCGTTTTTACTTATAATATACGTAAAAACAGTCAGTCAACGTGATTAATTTGAAGCCAACTTGACTTGTTTTCTTAGTCAACGATTGAAGAAATAAAGGCTTTTCATCTCGCGTCTTAAATGAAATTGGCGGACTCTAATCAAAGGTATAGTATTCTAGGAGATCCGATAGCTAGTATGGCAGAAAGATTTCTTTCTGCCATACTAGCTATTCTTATTGTAATGTAACAAATTGTATTGTATAAAACTACAGGATTAATAGATATTAATCAATCTAGAATATCCATCTTCTTAATATGTATTTATATATGTACATAGCATCTCAATTCTATTTCTTTGCTTCATCTATTTCATTTATCTTGATTCCAATCAATCTGAAATAATCAACCGAAGGGCAATTCTTACTATTACGGTTCTAATTTAAGTTAGATTCAATAGGAATTCCGGCATTCATCGAAAGAATCAAAGCAATGAGGAAATATGTGCGTATAAAAAAAATTGCTGGATTTTCTTTTAGTATTCCGAAAAAGAAATTGATTGAAGAGTTAACGGTGGATCCGAGTGGTTCTCTGAGAATTGCTTCAGATTTTGAAAAGGAAGAGTCAAACCTACCTTTTTAAACTCGTGATCCATGATATGAAATGAGTGAATAAAGCATAAAAAAAAACTAAGAAAAAAGCGGTAAAGTAAAGAAAGTAAGTGGGCAATGTGTGACTTGCCCGAGGTACGATCCTATTATGCGCAGTCTCTCCATGAGCAACCGCAATGTATATCTTATTTCCCATAGCATAGAAGGTATGTATCTCCTTAACATAACTTTTCCTTCTCTTGGACCAGCAAAGAGAAAGAGGGAAACAAAAAAAAAAAAGAAAAACCATAAAAAGTAAAAAGATTTTGTAAAACGATCTAAAGAATCGATACGGTTTTCTTTTATTCCTCGGCTCAATTAGTAGTACCTCTAGAGCCCACTCCTTCCCCATACCACCAGTGAAAGGGAAAATGTAAAGACTACCATTAAAGCAGCCCAAGCAAGACTTACTATATCCATGTAAATTATGTCCCCTATCTCTATGAAGGAATTATTTCATTATTGTTCACTCACTAATAATAGTGGAATCACTGGCGCAGAGTCAAAAGGGTATTCTGACCCGAGCCCGTTGATGAAAGGATCCAAAAAATGCGCTTCTAACAAAGTTATTAGAAGGTCTTTCTTATTTTTCTAGCGGAATCTAAAAACGTTAAGCACAAGAAAAATGGGCAGTGACACCTTTGGAAGTATCAAGGGAATCCTCGCAAGTTGTAAGAATAAGATGGAGCACTAATAAGACCTATTCCTTCTTTTCTTGTCCTCAATCTGACTTCCTTGTTGAAAGATATCAAAAGCTAGAATCAAGATGGATCATTATCTACGACATATCGTTATTTCCCCTTGGATCGTATCCTTGCTGTCTAAGGATTGTCTCTGTGAAAGAATGGGGGGGCCTTCTATTCCATTCTTGACTAGGGGTTTTGAAATCCATTTTGAAAAAATAAAAAGAAAGCTTTTTATTTTTATTTTCGCATTTGAGCTCTATAAAAGCCGATTTTCCATCAAAGTAAAAGACTCCCACGAGTCCGTATAGAAAGTCTCTTCAGTTCTTTCCAAAACCACGAATTCTATTTTCTGTCGTACTATGCAATCTAATTAAAAACCCAGTACTTAAACACTCCGTTAGTAGTGCAAGGGAATCCGTAAATCTTTATATGCGGGCCCTTGCACTACTATAACTAGAATCTTTCCTTGAATCCAATCCTAGAGGCAAGGATTTCAAGCACTTTAGCTTTATAGAACCTAGCTTCCGTATGTTTTGAATCAAGCAAGTAGCAAGAATCTTTTTCTTCCATTTGTTTCCGCTCAGGAAAATTCGGGGAGTTCTATCAGCAAAACCAAAAAAGAAGGGATTCCTAGTTTTTTGTTAATCAGGCGACACCCGGATTTGAACTGGGGAAAAAGGATTTGCAGTCCCCCGCCTTACCGCTCGGCCATGTCGCCAGAATGATACGAAATAGATGAAAATCTTCCTCCTTTGCTTGGGGTGGAGGGAATACTCAATTTCTTTTTTTATTGTACTTTCATCTTGAATCGCATTTGACTTCATCCCCGTTCCGAAAGACTTTCTTCGTTTTTTTGATTGGATCCATCCCTTTCTTCTGTTGGATTTATAGGATCTCAAAACAGAAATATATAAAAACTTTCCCTCTCTTTTATATTCTTTTATTTATATTTGATTCTTTTCTATTTTATCTATTCTTTTCTATTTTATCTATATATATATATTATTGAAAAAAAAATGTGGTTTTTCAGTCCCAATAACCTAAATTCAGGAGAAATTGGAACCATTAACTATTAAATGGGCTTGTAAATTCATGAACAATTCTCGGATTGGAATCAAAATTGTCTTTTCCTAGTCCTAATTAGATAAAATTCAAATTGATACATAACTAATCCGTATTAATTATTTTCAATAAAAAAAGAATTCCCAAATTCAATTATAAGAGAAAATAGAAGTATATGTAAACCCCAGAACCTCGATTGTTCTACAAATATCTAATCGTGTATCTATATCTGATGCCCATAGATCGCGAATTATGAGCAAATTGTAGTGCTTCCATTTTTCATTGACTAGAAAATTCAAAATTGGATGTCCCCAAAGGAACTGTAATAAATGAGTAAAGATATGTATATAGATAACTATTTACACATGTTTACTAAATACAAGCCTTCTTACTATGCTATCTTATGCACCTCAATCGTATTCTACTCAAAAAGTATTCTAGTAAAACAAGAAAAATGGGTCGAAATTTCTTTCTTTTCTGCGAATCCTTTAGTGAACGCTAGAATCAAAAAATTAAGTGCTAAAAAAGCATCAAAAATAGAGCATAGAGCGTTGATTATTATTATGTATGTCTTTATCCCATCGAACAGATCAAATCCTAACTCCATTTCTTTTTTTTGGTATCCAATCCGATTGGAATATCATAAAAATGATAGAAATTGAATCATTTATTTTAGATTCTACACAAAATCCCATAAGTCTAAGTAGCATTTATCAATTCCTTTACATATCTGTTACAAATTCCAATTTGAATATCCAAGAAGTCCCTTTTTTACTCCGTTCAGATGCATTTGATACATTACATATGTGGATTT